GAAAATTATTCCATATATTTGGATATTGAAAATTTTATTTTTGAGGTTGAAGACGATCGTTCTTTTTTGAGTGAATTGGGCGGTTTTTTTTCTAGTTGCCTAAATTATAGTTATCCGAATGATGGACCTAAGAGTGACAATCACTACTACAATCGTTACATGTATGATACTCAATATAGTTGGAATAATCACATTACTAGTTGCATTGAGAGTTATCTTCGTTCTGAAATCCATATTGATAGTTACATTTCAAGCGGTAGTGACAATTACAGTAAGAATTACATTTATAGTTACATTTGTAGTGAAAGCGTAAATAGTGATAGTTTCATCAGTATACAAACTAGCGCAAGTGGAAGTGATCTCGATATAAGTAAAAAATACAGGAATTTGTGGGTTCAATGCGAAAATTGTTATGGATTAAATTATAAGAAATTTTTGAGGTTAAAACGGAATATTTGTGAACAATGTGGATATCATTTGAAAATGAGTAGTTCAGAAAGAATCGAACTTTTGATTGATCCAGGCACTTGGGATGCTATGGATGAGGACATGGTTTCGGTGGACCCCATTGAATTTCATTCGGAGCAGGAGCCTTATAAAGATCGTATTGATTCTTATCAAAAAAAGACAGGGTTAACTGAGGCTGTTCAAACAGGCATAGGTCAATTAAACGGTATTTCCATCGCAATTGGGATTATGGATTTTCAGTTTATGGGGGGCAGTATGGGATCCGTAGTAGGCGAGAAAATCACCCGTTTGATCGAATATGCTACTAATAGCTCTCTACCCCTTATTATAGTGTGTGCTTCGGGGGGAGCCCGCATGCAAGAAGGAAGTTTGAGCTTGATGCAAATGGCTAAAATATCTTCAGCTTTATATGATTATCAATCAAATAAAAAGTTATTCTACGTATCAATCCTTACATCTCCTACAACCGGTGGGGTGACTGCCAGTTTTGGTATGTTAGGAGATATCATTATTGCCGAACCTAATGCTTACATTGCATTTGCAGGTAAAAGAGTAATTGAACAAACATTGAATAAGACAGTACCTGATGGGTCACAAGAAGCTGAGTATTTATTCCATAAGGGCTTATTCGACCCAATCGTACCACGTAATCCTTTAAAGGGTGTTCTGAGTGAGTTATTTCAGCTTCACGGTTTCTGTCCTTTGAATCAAAATTGAATCAAGTAGATCATTTAATTCTGTTTTTTTTATTTGAAGTTTACAAGTATTTAGTTTCCATTTTATTTAGTTTATGGTAATCAAAGTGAAAATAAAAAATAATAAGCACGGAGTTTTACTTGAGGTTATAAAATACAATTGTATAACGGATCATAAGTTGTTGATAATCACTTTTCTTATTTGCTACAGATCCATTTTATTTCTACCTATATAATGCATGATTAGTAATCGGGAAGGCTCTTAGGATAAAAGAGTGAATTTTTCTCCTAAATTAGGAAAAATTCATGTTATTTTATTACATTACGTATTTATTATAGATATAATTATTCTCCAAGTAAGAACCTTTTTTGGTATTTATTAGAAGATAAGTATAAGAGAACAATAATAATAAATATATATTATATAAAAGTGAATAGGTACACTTATTTAGTTCTACGTTTCTTGTACCTATTATTATATACTGATAATAGATATACTTATCATAAGATATCTTTATAACAGGTACAAAATATTAAATCGAGGTATCCATTCTATGACAACTTTCAACTTACCCTCTTTTTTTGTGCCTTTAGTGGGTCTAGTATTTCCAGCAATTGCAATGGCTTCCCTATCTCTTCATGTTCAAAAAAACAAGATTATCTAGATTCGACGGGACCAAATCTCGTTCATTTTTTTTTTCAAGACTCGGACTTGGGTCATAATACAGATATCTATATCTATTTAAATTTATCTATCTATTTAGTGGACATAGGATACAACATGTGGATTCTTCCGAACACAAATGAAAGAGCTATTATGCGCGTGGAAACATCATGGGATGATATATGGGGATAAATAGATTATATATTCAAAAGGGGGTCCGCAGATGTATGAAATGGAAAGTAAAAATATCTCTATGTATGTAGATATCTATAGTGGGATTATATGAGGGGGATCCTTTTTTATATCTAAGCGATTCGATGAATTACTCCTAATGGTTCACATCATAATAAGAGTGCTAGTTGATAAGAGTTGCTTCAGGAACAAAAAAAGAAAGTCAAATTTTGGTTATTCTCTAAATTTCAATAAAATTAAACAACTGGATCTAGTATGAACTGGCGATCAGAACATATATGGATAGAACTTATAATGGGGTCTCGAAAAACAAGTAATTTATGTTGGGCCTGTATCCTTTTTTTAGGTTCACTGGGATTCTTATTGGTTGGAACTTCTAGTTACCTTGGTAGGAATCTGATATCCTTATTTCCTTCTCAGCAAATCCTTTTTTTCCCACAAGGGATCGTGATGTCTTTCTATGGGATCGCGGGTATGTTCATTAGCTCCTATTTGTGGTGCACAATTTCGTGGAATGTGGGTAGTGGTTATGATAGATTCGATAGAAAAAAAGGAATAGTGTGTATTTTTCGTTGGGGATTCCCTGGAAGAAATCGTCGAATCTTTCTTCGATTCCTTATGAGAGATATTCAGTCGATTAGAATAGAGGTTAAAGAAGGTATTTATTCCCGGCGTGTACTTTATATGGAAATCAGAGGCCAGGGTGCCATTCCTTTGACTCGTACTGATGAGAATTTGACTCCACGAGAAATTGAACAAAAGGCTGCGGAATTGGCCTATTTTTTGCGCGTACCAATTGAAGTATTTTGAAATGAATTGAAGAATGAATGCTTTCGCAGCATTGAGTTCTGTTTTGTTTTTTCAGGTCGCTCATTCGAGCAAAAGCAGACGCGTGTGAAACAACCAGAAAACAGAAAACAAAGCGCTTTTTCCACCAAAAGTTTTTGATGGATTGTATATGGAAATCAACTCCATTTTTTCATACTCGTAACAAGTATACTAAGTATGGATTCATCATATATATCCGAAAAACTAAGACTATATATATACTTCATATTTTTGGGGTCCAATATTTTTTAATTGATATGTTAGATATAGATGGATCATATCTTGTAATTCAATTCTGTTTTTGTTTTGTCTCGAAATTCGAAAAATATGCAGTTCTTGACTTGAAGTGGCTCGTTAGGGCATTCAGCGAAAGGATACAATTGCTTCGAATGAAGACATAATAAAAAAAATATTGTTTCCAGATCTAAGGATTAGCCCTTTAATTAAATAATTAATTCAATTTAAATTAAATAAAATAAAGGGGGTCTGTGGATTCAATACCCTGTTTGTTATAGAACTCATGTTTCATGGAAATATCAGATTGGATAGAATCGAGGAATGAGGTGGTTTCATTAACAATTCACAGATTTAAAATGCCAAAAAAGAAAGCATTCAACCCCCTTCTATATCTTACATCTATAGTTTTTTTGCCCTGGTGGATTTCTTTCTCATTTAATAAAAGTATGGAATCTTTGGTTACTAATTGGTGGAATGCTGGGCAATCCGAAGTTTTTTTGAATAATATTCAAGAAAAGAACGTTCTGGAAAAATTCATAGAATTAGAAGAACTCTTCCTTTTGGACGAAATGATAAAGGAGTACCCCGATACACATATACAAAAGCTTCATATAGGAATACACAAAGAAACGATCCAATTGGTCAAAATGTACAATGAGGATCATATCCATACCATTTTACATTTTTCGACAAATATAATAAGCTTCGCTATTCTAAGTGGTTATTCTATTCTGGGTAATGAAGAACTTGGTATTATTAATTCTTGGGTTCGGAAATTTATCTATAACTTAAGCGACACAATAAAAGCTTTTTCTATTCTTTTATTAACGGATTTATGTATTGGATTCCACTCGCCTCATGGTTGGGAACTAATGATTGGTTCTGTCTACAAGGATTTTGGATTTTATCATAATAATCAAATTATATCTGGTCTTGTTTCCACCTTTCCAGTCATTCTAGATACAATTTTGAAATATTGGATCTTCCGTTATTTAAATCGTGTATCTCCGTCACTTGTAGTCATTTATCATTCAATGAATGACTAAAAATGATCTACTGATATAAATCTAATCATAATGTTTTTTTTACTTCGTACATAAACAAACCATTCAAAATGTTACTTATTTTTTAAGTTTCTACCGATCCGGGACATGACTCCTGGATCCCAGTAAAATAGCAGAATCGTGGATAGGGAACTCTACTAGCAACCTACCCAATTTATTGTAGAAATTTTCGGGATCAATGATTGGACCATGCAAAATAGAAATATCTTTTCTTGGATAAAGGAACAGATGACTCGATCCATTTTCGTATCGGTCATTATATTTATATATGTAATAACTTGGACATCTATTTCACACGCATATCCCATTTTTGCACAACAGGGTTATGAGAATCCACGAGAAGCTACTGGGCGTATTGTATGCGCCAATTGTCATTTAGCCAATAAGCCCGTGGATATTGAGGTTCCACAAGCGGTACTTCCGGATACTGTATTTGAAGCAGTTGTTAGAATTCCCTATGATATCCAACTGAAACAGGTTCTTTCTAATGGGAAACGGGGATCTTTGAATGTGGGGGCTGTTCTTATTTTACCTGAAGGATTCGAATTAGCCCCCTCCGATCGTATTTCTCCGGAAATGAAAGAAAAGATGGGCAATCTTTCTTTTCAGAGTTATCGTCCTACTAAAAAAAATATTCTTGTAATAGGTCCTGTTCCTGGTCAAAAATATAGTGAAATCACCTTTCCTATTTTGTCTCCGGACCCCGTTACTAAGAAAGACGTTTACTTCTTAAAATATCCTATATACGTGGGCGGTAATAGGGGAAGGGGTCAGATTTATCCCGATGGGAGCAAGAGTAACAATACAGTCTATAATGCTACAGTGTCGGGTATAGTAAGCAAAATAGTACGT